TATTTTCTCGAGTGCGGGTTTTTGTCGGTAAAGAGGAATCAAATGGATTTAAGTAGAATTTTGTGAAACGTATCAATAAGCTAGACCCATGCTACGAGTTGTCTCATGCCATAAATAAACCCGGACACTCAAGAAATCCGTTGGACAAGCAGATTCACATCTCTTACAACCTACACAGTCCTCTGTTCTTGGAGCAGGAGCAATTTGCTTAGCTTTACATCCGTCCCAAGGTATCATTTCCAATACATCTGTGGGGCAGGCTCGTACACATTGAGTACACCCTATACATGTATCATAAATCTTTACTGAATGTGACATTGGATCTATCAATTTTTTGAACGTTATCAATTTTCGATCTGGTAAAATCAGTAGTAACTGAATCATATATTGTAGACACCAGACGAATCAGTGGTTTCCCAGAATTTTTTTTTAATTGAATAATCAATCTACTTCTGGATCTGGTCATGAGAATGAGAGAGGCCCAAGATACTTTGATTTATTACGTTTCAGCAAACATGGTCATACGAGTTATACACGACACGCTAATTCTAATTGGTAAATATTCTATATATCTGTCTTTATTTATATCATTACGACTATTTATTCAACAAATTCGATTGATTGATACGAGTTGATTTTCTGTTACGATAGATCGACGAAACAATAGCTGGCCCAATAGCTGCTTCAGCGGCTGCAATAGCTATAACAAAGATCGAGAAAATGTCTCCTTTTAATTGTCGACTATCAAATAAATCAGAAAATGTTACGAGATTTAGATTAACCGCATTCAGTATAAGCTCAAGACACATAAGTGCTCTAACCATGTTTCGGCTTGTGATCAATCCATAAATACCGATAGAAAATAAATAGGCACTCAAAATAAGTACATGCTCGGTCATCATTGACCAACTCCTCATCAATTGAGATTGATTTCAATATGAACAACAATACAATTTAACCGATTTGATTGACTAGAATATAACAAGTACGTAAAAAAGGAAGGTATTAGTAATGGATCGAACTCAAACCCATTCAATTTAATATATGAACAATAGAATATCAAAATGGAACTGAAGGGAAATTGATGTCATAATAATAACACAGAACAAAACACGGCCTTATTTATTTTATTTGATTTTGGATTTCTAATTCTAAGTATTTATTACTGACGAGCCATAGCAATTGCACCTATCAAAGCAACTAAAAGAATTATAGAAATGAGTTCAAATGGAAGATAAAAATCTGTTGATAAATGAATTCCAATTTGTTGAACGTTACTTGTCAGGTCCTGCTCTATAATCTGGTTTGATCTTGTAGTCCAAATAATCCCGTACCATGACGTATCTGAGATAGTAGTAATTAGTGAAAAAAGAATACTTGTACAAACCAGTGAAGTAACTCCATCTCCAACTGTCCAAAGATATAAATCCTTGTAATATTCTGAACCATTCATGAACATCACAGCAAATACGATTAAGACATTTACGGCTCCCACGTAAATAAGGAGCTGTGCAGCAGCTACAAAATAGGAGTTAGATGGAATATGGAATAAGGATATACAAACAAGAACCAATCCTAATGAAAAGGCAGAATAAATTGGATTGGTAAGTAATACCACCCCTAGGCCTCCTAATATAAGACCTGATCCTAGAAATACTAAAAGAATATCATGTATTGATCCAGGTAAATCCATTATGTGTAAAATAAGAGATAAATAAGTTGAAATATTTCATTTTCATGACCTTACTGACCGGGCCAGGAAAAAAGAGGTTACCCTATCTTTCTTTTTTTTTTTCTTGTATATGCCTAATTGAATTGAATCTTAATGTGGTGTGGATTGATGTAGATACAGTTATTGGACCAATCCCGCTTTTGTATCCGAAAGAGTAGTTGAAATTTGATATTTCGAAATCATCACGGATATATGAATCTATTCTAAATTCAAATCAAGCCGTGATTCTCACCAATCAATAGTTATGTTTTGTAGTTACTAACCAACCAAAATGAAAGAAACTTCGCTTCTTTAGATCAAAACGGAATCTTAGTAATTGGTAATCGTTCTTGAATCAAGGGGGTTATCCGTGGCTATTTTTATTTGAGTCGAATTCATAATTGTTCGAATTGTGTAATCTCCAATTACTGACATTGGTAACCGACCCAAAGCAATTTGATTATAATTCAATTCGTGACGATTGTAAGTAGAAAGTTCATATTCTTCAGTCATTGATAAACAGTTTGTTGGACAATACTCGACGCAGTTACCACAAAATATACAGATTCCGAAATCAATACTATAATTAAGCAATCGTTTCTTTCTAATATCTGTTTCCAATCTCCAATCAACAACGGGTAGATCTATGGGGCATACACGAACACATACTTCACAAGCAATGCATTTATCAAATTCAAAGTGGATTCGACCGCGGAAACGCTCTGATGTGATCGATTTTTCATAAGGATATTGAATAGTTACAGGTAAACGATTCGCGTGAGATAAGGT